AAGTATTCCGGCGATCCCCACGATCCGAGTCCGAGCTGTTGGAATTGGAACAGGTTCGGCAGCAGATCACGAAATCTTGGCGATCTTCTCTATCTAATGAATGAGGAGTCCGTTTGGAAATCGTCCGCCCCGCGCCACCCCCCGAGTATATGATTCAACAGGAATCACACAGGGGTAGATTGATAGAAACCTCTAGTAAAATACCCACCAGTACCCGTAACCCAGCGGATAAAGTACATTACATAGTACATTTTAGGGATTGGCGACTTACCCATTCAGTGACTTTGGCACTGGACGTTCCCAAAATGGGTACTATCGGGTCGGGTGAATTAGAGAATAGACAGACGCCTGTTGGCATTCCAGCTTTCCTTCTCTTTTCAGGGCCTATCCGAAAGAGAATCCAGTACCTCTTGGTCGTGAATAGGACGAACCACCTCCATGGATATCTTTGCTTCGGAACAAAACAATTAGAATTAGGCTCGGTCAACCGGAATATGTATTATCCATATGGGAGATCTTCCAATTGAGAAGATCCATCGACCTGAGACGAAGAGAAAGGTCTATCTATTTTCTTTAGTTATTCAGTTAAACCAATGATTCGTTATTGGAGCAGATAGCAACAACCGTTTCATCGGACATGCGTATTTTTTCTTTTCCGACGGATTTCCATGGTTTCATTAATGGAAATTCTTTGATGTAGTGAGTAATAGGCTCTGGTTGTTCACCGTTCAAGAATTCTTGTTTAGGCAGTTCATATCATCCATACATAGTGTTTTGATCTAAGATTTCAATTCTTCCATGCTTCAGCAGTAGCATATTGCTCCATGGAGCTAAGGTCCAAAATATGGAATAAACAAGTGTTTCCACGACTCTACCACCCGGCCAATTCTGTTCCACTTAATCCCCTTTTCATGGCCACATATCTTTACGGCTAAGGAATGGGAAATCTTTCCCCTGTTACATGAATCAAATATTTCATTTCATCCGGGAAAAGCCATCTCTTTCTCCACAATGTCTTTGCCATTTGATCCAATAGCGTTCCGTTAGATAGGAAGAGATTTGATAAATACTGATAACTCTCGGATGGAGTATTAGAACGGAAAGATCCATTAGATAATGAACTATTGGTTCTAAGCCATCTCTGGCGAGGAATCAACAATTCGAAGTGCTTTTCTTGCGTATTCTTGATGAACCAGCGTCTAGATATAGATGTAGAAGAATTTGTTTGGGAAGTAATAAGCCCCTTTGACATCTCTTCATCTGCAAAGAATTCTCGACGCGAAAACACAGAGACAAAGGGCTGATCTTTGAATAGGAAAAAGAATGGATCCGCAGGGTCCCAAATGAATTGGCTTATTCGAAAAAAGCCTTGTTCTTTGGACGATCTATCTCGTGTCTGGTACTGCATGGTTCCACTCTGCAAGAACTCCGAATCATTCTCTTGAAGCTCATCCTTTTTATGATAAATGATCCGCTTGCCCCGAAATGACCCGGCCCAATAGGGAAATCCCAATTCAGTGGACCTTTCAATACAATCAAATAGATTGCCACAAGGGCGCCATATTCTAGGAGCCCAAACTATGTGATTGAATAAATCCTCCTCTATCTGTTGCGGGTCGAGGGCCCCTTCCCCTTCTTCAAACTCCGATTCGTATTTTTCATAGAAAAATCTCTGATCAACGCTAGAAAAAGATCCATTTTGCATCATATCTAACGGATTCCTTGGTTCGGACCGAAGAAGTAATGTCACTCGATTATTATCAAACTGACTGCAATCCTTTTCTGTCCGTGAGGATCCCGCCAGAGCGCCTTCTACTTCTAATAGGCCACGAACTAGATCAGAAGCATTCTCAACGAATCCATAAGAAGTGATCCTATTTTTTTCACCGGATCCGGGTCCGGGTGAAGACCAAAGATCTTGAGCGACCAATCCGGCAGAACAACTCAAAAGATAAAGAAGTATCGTTAATTTCTTCATGCTCGTTCCAAGTTTTAAGTACCATTTGTACAAATAGGAATCTCCTTCCTTACACGATTTCTTCTTCATATAGATAGATATAGGATCTATGGGGCAATTACTTAGAAGTACATTTTGTGCAACAGCCCTTCCTATCTGATAGAAAAAGACCCCATGATCCTGAACCGATCTTACCTGGGATCGCAAATCCCAAGTTTGTCTATGAAGAGCGGATCTAATTGTATTAGTTTCTATAATTGATTTCTTCTGTGTAATACTAATTGATAGGGCCTCATTGATAAGTGCTACAAGATCTCGTGCATTAGAACCCATGGTTATGGACCCGAATCCGTTAGTATGGAACATTTTCTTTTCCAAGTGAAATCCCCTAGTATATGAAAGAATGAAAAAGTGTTTTCGTTGTTGTGGAATAAGAAGCCTTCGTATCTTAATGCATGTATTTAATTTATTCGGAGCTATTAGAGCGGGATCCACTTTTTGGGGAATATGAGTCGAAGCAATAACAAGAATATTTCTAGTGGA